AGGTAGGGGCTTATCTATGCGATTCGCTACGCTTGCTTGCGCCTATCGGCGGACTGCCTGCCGGTTAGCGAAACTTTTCCGGTAGTACGAATCGCTACGCTTCGCTTGTTTCTATATGATAATATGCACCTTGGTTGCTGCGCTCCCTGCGGGTAATATAAAATAAAGAGAGTGAAGAACGAATGATCCTCCAAACAAAAAGCTGGTACTTGGCGGCTCACGAGCAACATATAGACTAAGGTTGCCCATCACTCCCTCGCTCTTTTTTGAAGGCCCTTTCTATTCTCTTTCTAGTATGGTTCCTCTAAAAGAACACTGAACGCCCAGCTTCGCAGAGCAGCTCTCTCTCTAGCCCACAGCATAGTGTGGAATCTGGATCGTTTCATCGAGTACCATTTCTTTTAGATATAAAGGTGTTCTGACTCTATTGGATCAAGGCATAACCTACGTCTTCAACTAGTATACTACTATGGTATGGAGAGACCAAGCTCTATTTCAGAGATTGGACTCTCTTACCGTGATTAGCCCCTACTAGTAAGAAGCTGTTCTCGAGTCAGGCGCTAAACGCCCACGTGTTCCTAGTCTGGCCTAAATGGATGAATGAAGAAGCGCGCCCGGGTAGACTTCAAGAAAGTAAACTTCCCTCCTTGTGAAGCGTGCGTCATCTCTTGTCTGAATTGAAGGCATCTCAATTACTACCGGGGTAGCTTTAGCTTGGTTTACGTCTGATTCCATTCTCCCTTGCTTGAGCTTTCTTCTTTCCGGTCTACTTCTTAACATTTCCCATTACTTTGTCTCGTAGGGCATTTCTATGTAGCAAGAATCTCTGTTCAATCAGGAATTGACTGAAGCAAGAAGAACTATCGATAATAGCGCCTTTCTTTTAGGCATAGAAGTTCAACTGAGCGTTTAGCGCGAGCCTTCCGGGTTAAGCGCGATTAAAGTATTGAAGTATGAGTTAAGCGCGATTGATCTCCTTCGGACCCTCTCTCCTGTAGTAGCACTCTATTCTACTAGTACTGATGAGTAAGAAACTTGCTTCAAGCTCAGTTAGTAAGGGAATTCGGAGATAGGTTCACCTGTTAGAAGTTTCGATCTATGGGCTTAGTAACGAGCTTTGTTAAAGAGACCAGAGAGGGCTAACGCGCGATCAGGCACAGACAATAGATAGATAATAAAAATAGGAAGAAGTTAATTTGACACCAAGTACTAGTACTACTATTCCGGCTGAGCTGCACTAACAGGCTTACGTAAGGTAAAGAAATGCAAATCAACAAGAATCTCCTTCTGAAACTGGAAACCGGAAACGGGATAAACTCCTCTGATCTACGACCACACAACGTAGATTGTAGACCATACAACTCACTGATCTACGAGCATCCTGGAAGAGTCAAAGTATAATAGTCTCCGTCTCATATGGCGGCGGGTTTTTATCCCCTCGTCGGTTAAGTGCTGGATGGGGAATGAATCGGTCGGCTATGTCCCTGGACCTCCCGGCTTCCCTGTCACGTCCGAACGTAATCAGAGAAAACCTACCCAAGCACCACCTTGTGATCATAAAGGTGAATATCCCATACAATCACAGGAAAAAGTACCAGAAAGAACTGAAAAGAAATCACAAAGATGAAAAGACAAGCAAAGACAAGCGCAGCAGGTTTGGAACCCCTTCTAAACCGGGGACGCATTAAGCCCAACTAGGCAAACGGGTAGGTCCGGTGAAACGATGAGAACAGCAGACACCGGCGGTTATTCACCGAAACTACGAAGGGACGGTGCGTACACAAAATGGCGGCTTACCGCAAGTCCCTACACAAGAGCTTGTTGACCATAGCAGGGATGGCCGTACTGTACTGGTTGGGCGATGGCACAGTACGCAGGACCCTCGTATGAAACCCCACCGAGCTTCCTTGCACTATGTGGAACGGACTAAACTCGGATTGGACACGCCTATAGCTAAAGGAACGTACAGCGAGCCGTAGCGGGAGGGAGGTTTGGAATCGTCAGATACCACAGCCCACGGGCAAGCCAGCGACCTTCACCTCCCGCAGGTCGCACGGGGCGTTTCGTCGGAGTTCACGGCGGTCTATTCCCTTTCCAGATTGGGTTGATAGGGGCCTTTGGCTAACGTATGTTCAGGGGTCTGCCAGTCAACTACCTTCCCATCTAATGAGGTTTTCAGTACCACGAGTCCGTCGGTCGTTGTGTGGGTGGACTCGATTTCTTCCGGTTTTAAGCAATCCGTCTTTCTCATGTTTCACCATATGGCCTTTCCGAGCGAGCCTTTCGGTTTTCTTCCGCAACTCCCTTCGGTCTCCCGGTTGGCGTGGTTCTGTAGTTATTTTGGCCTTACTTCATGTCGTAGCCTTAGCTTATCGACGGGTCTTGCATTAGATACATACAGCATTTTTTTTTTACTCATGTCTTGGAGAAGAACGTTCTTTGTTTGAGTTTGAAGTCGTTACCTTGCGGGAGCCACCTGGGCGAGACCCTTCCCTTCTTGATTATTTCCATATGGTATGTTGAATCATTTGTGAAGTCGACTTCACTTGACCGTGTCTGCTTCAACTTCATCCTAGACTCCTGCCGTGTAGTGTAGCAAGACTAACAAGTGGTCGAGTGAATTTATGAACGAGCTACTCCAAGTAGACTCCATTATAGGTCATTCGGAAGGGCTCCGTATAGTTCGGTGTAACGTTGTGGCTCTTGAAGAGACCTCGACTGACCGAGAAAAACAAGTTCCAGAGGCATCTTCCATTCATATCGATTTGGGTTTTTCTGCACCATATTTTGATCTGCCTCTTCTTCGATCCGGAATTCCCAGCAAATCCTTGACTCCTCGAATACAATGGGATTTCACACCTGGCAAATCTTTCACTCTACCTCCTCTTATTAACACCATAGAATGTTCCTGCAAATTATGACCTTCGCCTGGAATGTGAGCAAATATATCATGTCGATTGCTCAACCGTACTTTGGCTATCTTACGTGGAGCTGAATTAGGTTTTTTCGGTGTTCTCGTTGAAACACGCGGGCATACTCCTTGCTTCTGGGGACATTGATCCGAAGCTCGAGTACGGTCCGTGCGCCGTTTTTCTTCTCTACCATGACGAATCAATTGATTTAATGTAGGCATCGCTCTTTCCTTTGTTCTCCCCCCCCGATTTTTGCCCTATCACTAGTGGTTACTCCCGATCCGAAGCACCCCTTTTCCATTCATAGAGAGACCCAATCGTCAAAATCAATAAAAAGGCCATCATGGACCAAGATCCAAACGGATCAATCTTGTTGGGAGGTACTGCCCAAGGAAAGGAAAAGGTTACTTCCGGATCAGGGATAATAAATAAAATGGAAACAAGATAAAATCGTATATCAAAACGACTTCTGGCATCACCGGAAGGATCGAAACCACACTCGTGGGCCGACAATTTTTCTGGATAGGTCGAACTATTGGAAGCAAATGGAAAAGGAACACCGAGTGGGATCAAAGAAACTAGCGGACTGATGACTAAATAGATAAAAATAGGTGCAAATTCTGACATCACCACAGCCCACTTGGTTCTCTTGCTCCTTGCTCGCGGAGCGGCATACCGGAAAAATGTTTTTGAAGAAATCACCCCCCGCTTTTCATTCTCTTGTCCTGTACCCGCAAGAGTAGGCTTTTCAGTTTGGCTGCTAACGAGGGAAGAGGGCTGACACAAAAGTGGCTTTTAGGCTGGCCTCTCGAGCGACCCTTGGTAGTAGTCTCCTTGGGGCATTGTATAAGTCAAAAAAACCTTTATTTGTTGAGAAAGGGGCTCTCTCTAAGTTTTTGAGGTGCATTAGTGTATAGAATGCCTAGTTACGTTCAACGTCTGCAAGCCTTCTCCCCACAGGAACTTCCCAACTTTAGAACCCGGGCCCGGGTCAGTGCATGAGAAGTAGGTGCATGGGAAGCGGGGCAGGTTTTTCTCCCACAGGCAAGGGAAAGAGCATAGCCAACTCCCGGCCGGATAAAGACAACTCTGCAAGCCAGTCCCTCATCCCTTAACATTTATTGTTCGAGTTTCGTTAGCTGAACATCATTTCTCGTTACTTGTGACGGTTTGGTTGAGTCCCGGGAAGTTCACCTTGCCTATTTGACTACCAGTCAATGAATGATTGATTGATTAGCAACGAGAAATTTTTAGGCGAGTCAGGTGTACGTACTTAGTTAACGGTCGATTGATATTCATTTTTATGAGCTGACTGAACATCATATCGAGGTGACAGGATTCGAACCTATGGCCCTCTGTACCCAAAACAGATGCGCTGACCAGACTGCGCTACACCTCGTCTCACCCCCCCCCCCCGGAGCATATAGATCCACCCGATCGATGAACACTCAAACCGAACTCGCCTGGGCACAGGGACGTTTTTATTCCAAGGTTTCAACCGCTTTTTTTAGAAAATCTGCCTCCAGGGCGACGCGCGTTTAGCCGTAGAGTGCAGGAGCGCTCACATTTTTTGGCTTCCTCTTTCACTTGAATTTTTAAATCCGGCTCGATCCCGGCTACGTGTCCTTTGGACCCCTCGCCCGCTTAGAAGTGGATTCGAACCACTGACACAAGGATTTTCAGTCCTTTGCTCTAACCAGCTGAGCTACCTGAACCACTTTCCTAAAGTCTCTTTTCTTCATCGAATAGCGCCCTACCTTACCACTTGACTAGTAAGGGAAAAGCCCTTTACTAATAAAATAGTTAGGGCTTTTTTCGTTTGTTCGTCAAGCTTTCGAGCAGCTCTTTCAACTGCCGCCTAATCTCCCAACATGCTCAAGAACCGAGCAGGGACTGGGCGGCCGGAGGGAGCTTGCTTATAGAAAGAAGATAGGCCGGTCAAACAAAAACAACGCGCAATGGGCTCTCCGCTCCTAGTCACTAAGTAGTGCTATTCTGTCCTCCGGGGGGCTCCACCGTTCTTTTTCTCACGTAATTTCGCCCGCCCGTTCCACTTCCGTGCCGGAGGAAATGAAATGGGATTCGAAC